ATAACAAGTACAAATATTAAATCGAGGTACCCATTCTATGATAACTCTCAACAGCGCCCCCTCCATTTTTGTGCCTTTAGTAGGCTTAGTATTTCCGGCAATTGCAATGGCTTCTTTATCTCTTTATGTTCAAAAAAACAAGATTTTTTAAATACAATAAGGACAAATCTTATCTATTTTTTTTTCAAGACTTACTTGGATCATAACACGGATATTTTTTTATTTTTTTAGTAGAATATGGTAAAACATGTGGCTTCCTTCGGGCATAAGCTCTTATATATGTGTAAACATGATATATGGGTAAATGAATTAGAACTATTTTCAAATAGATGGGGGTTGGGGAGAATTTCTGGAATGTAAAGTCAATGTATCTATATGTATTAGGAAATCATATGAAAATCATATGACATATAGAAAGGAGTGTTATTATTTTAGTTTGTATCTAAGAAATTCACTGAATTACTCCTTGAATTGCCCCTAAATAAAGGTTCACATCATAATAGTGCTGGTTGATGAGAGTTACTTCGGAAACAAAAAAAAAGGTAAAATAAAATTTATTTTTGATATTCTCCCAATTCCAATAAAATGCAACTAGGTCTAGTTATAGTATGAGTTGGCGATCAGAACGTATATGGATAGAACTTATAGCGGGGTCTCGAAAAACTAGTAATTTCTGCTGGGCCTTTATTCTTTTTTTAGGTTCATTAGGGTTTTTGTTGGTTGGAACGTCCAGTTATTTTGGTAGGAATTTTATATCTTTATTTCCTTCTCAGCAAATAATTTTTTTTCCACAAGGGATCGTGATGTCTTTCTACGGCATCGCAGGTCTTTTTATTAGCTCCTATTTGTGGTGCACAATTTCTTGGAATGTAGGTAGTGGTTATGATCGATTCGATATAAAAGAGGGCATAGTGTGTATTTTTCGTTGGGGATTTCCTGGAAAAAACCGTCGGATATTCCTCCGATTCCTTATGAAAGACATTCAGTCCATCAGAATAGAAATTAAAGAGGGTATTTATGCTCGCCGTGTCCTTTATATGGAAATCAAAGGCCAGGGGGCCATTCCCTTGACCCGTACTGATGAGAATTTGACTCCACGAGAAATTGAACAAAAAGCTGCTGAATTGGCCTATTTCTTGCGTGTACCAATTGAAGTTTTTTGAAAAAAGGAACTGAAGAATGAATACTTTGCAAGAGAAAAAACGACCTCTTTTTTTCTATAGCCCAACTTAACTGAAGTTTCTTCAGAACGCTTATTCAAGCCAAAGCAAACGTATACGAAACAATTCTAAAACTAAATTGTTTGTGTCCACAATTTTTTTTTTTGAAATATTTTATATTTTGATAGAACTCCCGTTCTTTCGTCTCGAAATCTGACTACTCTTAATTTAAATTAAATTTGAAGTGGGCTCTTTCTTATTCTATTTCTGTATTTTTTCTAAATTCAAGGACTAACCGCTGTACTGAATCACAAATAAAAAACAGGAAATAGATTCGCGGGCTCGATGACTTGTAATAGAACTTATGATTGATAGAAATATTAGTATCGTATAGAGTCGACTAATGAAGTGCGTTCATTAAAAATAAAAAAATTCACAGATGAAAAAATGGCAAAAAAGAAAGTATTAATTTCCCTTCTATATCTTGCATCTATAGTATTTTTGCCTTGGTGGATCTCTCTCTCATTTAAAAAAAGTCTTGAATCTTGGGTTACTAATTGGTGGAATACTAGGCAATCCGAAATTTTTTTGAATGATATTCAAGAAAAGAGTATTCTAAAAAAAGTCATAGACTTAGAGGAGCTCCTACGTTTGGACGAAATGATAAAGGAATATCCGGAAACACATTTACAAAAGCCTCGCATCGAAATCTACAAAGAAACGATCCAATTGATCAAGATGCACAACGAGGATAACATCCATACAATTTTACACTTCTCGACAAATATAATCTGTTTCGTTATTCTAAGTGGTTATTCTATTCTAGGTAATGAAGAACTTGTTATTCTTAACTCTTGGGTTCAAGAATTCCTATATAACTTAAGCGACACAATAAAAGCCTTTTCTATTCTTTTATTAACTGATTTATGTATAGGATTCCATTCGCCCCACGGTTGGGAATTAATGATTGGCTCTGTCTACAAAGATTTTGGATTTGCTCATAATGATCAAATTATATCCGGTCTTGTTTCTACCTTTCCAGTCATTTTAGATACAATTTTTAAATATTGGATCTTTCGTTATTTAAATCGTGTATCACCTTCACTTGTAGTGATTTATCATTCAATGAATGACTGAAAAATGATCGAACGATCTAATTATAATATTTGTTACTTTGTACATAAGCAAAACATTTTTAATTGTACTTATTCTTTCTACCCACCCAAGGGATTACTCCAATATTCCAGTTAAATTATTTAAGTAAATAGCAAAATTATAGATAGGGAACTATACTAGTGACCTACCTAATTTTATTGTAGAAATTTTCGGGATCAATCATT